TTACGATTAAGAAGCAACTGTCTCTTGTACAGATCATTTATTAATCTACTATAACTATAGCATACCCCCCTTTCACGAATTGCTGCATTTATTCGAGTGATCCACAAACGACGAAAATTTATTTTTTGCCTATCCCTATCCCGATGAGCCGAAACCAAAGCTCTTATTTTTTGTTGAGTAATAGTTCGAGTAAGTCTTGAATGAGCCCCCCGAAAGCTTGATGCAAATAAACGAATTTTTGTTCTACGTCTCCGAGCGATATATCCCCGTCTAATTCTGGTCATTGAATAAATGAAACTTTAACGAATAACTAATAGATTTCCTTTCTTTCAGTTATTCTTTTGCCCCTTTCCTAGTATATTAATAACAAAACGGATTTTTCCAATGTATAAACTAAAAATTCCAATGGCTTTGGCTACTATAACCTTCCCAACCACGATTTTTTATTTTTTCTAGGCATTTCACCTCGAAATACGAAATTGTACTTAAAAAATAGCAATGATAAAGAAATAGTGGATTCCATCGTTTCTATGGTTACTTCTTAAACGGTGAGGTCTTCTCTATACACCGGAGCCTTTACTTCATTTAATCAATGTTATTGCTAACTTGTATAGTTCACATTCTTCGGCTCTACCCATGAATTATCCAGTAATAGGTCTTTCACAACGAGCTCTACCTATACAGTAACGGTATTTAATTATGAAAGTTGGCTGGGTAGCTGACCCTGTTAGTCCGTTCTTGCAAGAGGCGTCTAGGTTAACTAAGATTTCCTCCGCTTAATGGATAACCATTTGCTACCAATGGAGAATTGCTTCTCATCTTGAATTGAGGTGAGTGGTTTTACACCAATAGAAACCATAAATTTCATACACAATAAAAGGGATATGATCCATTTTCTTATTTTTAGATAGTAAATGTAGTTCGTTTTTCCGTTCTATCCTATTTGATCATTGATATTTGAACATTGTCCTCTTTCCTTTGTTCTAGTTCATGATCTGAACGAGTCGCACATACACCCTAGTACATGTTCCTCGACGCTGAGGGCATCCCCGAAGCGCGGGGGATTTTGTGACATTTCTAATTGGCTGTCTTGTATTTCTAATAAGTTGTTTAATCGTTGGCATGTTGAATCATATACATAATGGACTGGTTTAGATCGATCCTAACCGGATGATTATGAATTACAATTACAATAGTAAATAAAAATCATAGAATATTAAACTCGGCAGGGTGAATTTTAAATCACGACTTGACGTGAAATTGAAATAAAGGCTATTCTCATTCAACCGCTACAAGATCAACAATTCCATAAGCTTGGGCTTCTGTTGCTGACATAAAAACATCTCTTTCCATGTCTTCGGATACAACCCATAAAGGTTTGCCCGTTCTTTGTACATAAACCCTTGTCAGGGTTTCACGTAGTTTCAGCAGTTCTCCCACTTCCAGGATGAATTCTCCCGTTGCTACTTCAGAAAAAGAACCAGCAGGTTGATGGATCATTACCCTGATGATATAAGATAATAAAAAGTTTCTCTATTTCGCACGATGAGGGGAAGATAAAAGAAAGATAAAAGAATAACAAGAAAAAAGATAGAATCGAACAACCGTACGGGCATTATGCATTGCATACGGCTCTACAATAAAATTGACCCTTACCTTCAAAAAATAGGATCGATTAGACCCCGATCGGTAAATGATCAACTTACCACCCTTCCTTTCGGAGGAATTCAAAAATACTATGATGGCTCCGTTGCTTTATATATTTATTATATTTTTTTGTCTGTGATTTGTCTGTCATTCAGCAATCCCAAAGTTGCTTTTTTGATCAAAAAAACTAATGAAAAAAGAATTTTTTTTTTTCGCTCTATACTATAAATATTGTTAAGAGACCTCTGGTGTGAAAAAAAGTTTGTGACGCTGAACTGGACTTCCGATAATAAAATAGGAAATACCTTTTTCTCATATTACTCTCTCGATACATAATCTAATGTTTTGAAAACAGAATTTCTTATATCGAATTCAAAGTGCCATGCTATTATTACTTAATATTCATATTTCATATGGCGAAGGCATAGTCTTCTTTTTTCTCTCAAATAAAAGCCTCATTGGCGCCAAGCGTGAGGGAATGCTAGACGTTTGGTAATTTCTCCTCCTACCAGGATAAAAGATCCCATTGAAGCGGCTGATCCCATGCATATTGTATGTACATCTGGTTGCACAAATTGCATAGTATCATAAAGAGCGACCCCCGGTATTACCCATCCGCCAGGAGAGTTTATAAACAAATACAGATCTTTGGTATCATCCTCGATACTGAGATATATCATAAGACCAATAAGTTGATTTGAGATCTCACTATCAACCTCTTGACCTAAAAAAAGTAATCTTTCTCGATAAAGTCGGTTGATTAGGGTCAAATTGTATCCCCTCGAAACCGTACAGGCGCCTTTTGACGCATACGGTTCAAAAAAAATCAATGTGTAGATTCCAATACTTTTTC